TGCCTGATTGAGTCTTCTGCCTGAGTTTACTTTGTTATATCCATTGAGACTGCCCGGGATGTAATACATAGTTTCCTGTTCCCTCTTTAGGTATAAAAAATGATGCATATCCTGGGAGATTAAATCAGGTATCTGTTTTTATTAATAGAGAGGGGGTTTTCTATGGTCTTATATTGAACAATGGCCATAACTGTAGTGAACCTATGGTTAAAAATCATCAAATTGCGGGAAACTCCCAAAGGAATCTTAACCAAGTAAGTATGGTAACATAACTTATGGCACAGGTAATGACTCGTGGTATGGTAAAATCAAGATTTATTATTCAATGGACAATCCGCAGCCAAGTGCCGAATACTTAAGTACCGGTATGCAGTTCATCGACTAGACGGTGGTTGGTGTTATTATTATTAATAATGCTTAAGGTATAGTCAGCCCCCACTTGAAAGAGTGCAGAAAAATATTAATATTTTTTGTTAAATAGATATATTAATTCGTTATTAATATATTTAGGGATCTCTACAATAGTTTGCTAAAAAACTTATTTTAATGTAAAAATAAATTATCAATACTTAGCCAAAAGTACGTCTTCCATGTGAAAGACTATTGTGGTATTGCATGATACAATTAGTAGAAGTGTTTCTAATAATCACTTCATATTTGATAAACGTATTGGATTAGGTTCTATACCTGTTGCATCTTTAACTAGATGTTTTAGCTCAAGTAGATCTTATAATTCAATTAGACTTTTGGGTAAATAATCCAGAGTCTTTAGCGTTAGAACATATAAATAGTGGAAAACCTACTACTTCATCAGTTATCAATAAAGTATTCTTAAATCAAAATTTATCAGTTACTGATTCAAAATTAGAAGAATTATTAAAAGTTAAAGGTATTGAAATGGACCTACCTATATCAACACCGGAAAATCATCAACTTTTAGGCCAATTAACTGGTAAATCTAAATATAAAGGTTTCTCTGGAGTATATATCTTTATACATAAAGATTCAGGTCAGAAATATGTAGGTTCATCTAATTTACTGAGACGTAGAATAGATTACTATTTCAAAGGAGATTTTTCTTTAGCTGGTAAATTCTTACCTTTACTTCAGAAAGAAGGGCTAAAGGCTTTTAAATTAATAATATTTAAATTAGATAGTAATAAATTTAGTAATCAAGACTCTTTAATATTAGAACAATATTTTTTATTAGATAAAGAATTTAACTTAAATACACTAAGAGTTGTTAATGCAGGATCATCAAAAGGTGATGCTGTTTATATTTATGATCTAGCATGTAGTACTCTTTATTATCATGCTAAATCTAAAATAGAATTAAAAAGAATCTTAAAAATACATACAGAAACTAGCAAAAAATATGTAGATTCTAAAATACCATATCTGAATAAATTCTTATTATTAAGCTATCCTATAGCTAATACTTCACTAAGCAATCTTTCCATAGAAGGTTTAGTAGATATAATGCAAAAAGAAAGACAAGATATGTATACATTAGGAACTCGTAGAAGTATTTCAGTAGAATTAGAAATTAAAAAAGGAAATACATTTGTAGATTCTTGAGGTCATACTTTAAATTTCGATTCTTTAACATCTTGTATTGAATATTTAAGAGAATCAGGTTTAACTATTAAAAGAGACACTTTAATTAAATATATAAAAGATGAAAAAGTATTTCAGAATTTCTTGTGTAAATACTCAGAGAATACTTTACCTGATAATTTTGAAGAAGTAGGATTAATTATTGATGAATATAAAAAGTTAAAAGTGAACACAGACTTAGATTCATTAAAAATTAATAAAAAAAATAAACCTATATTAGTAAAAGGGAAAAATTTTGAGAAAGAATTTGAAAGTATTACTGATACAATTAAATACTTTGATACTCTAAACATCAAGCTAGATAGAAAATCTTTAAACCTTCGTTTAAAAGATGGTAAAATTTATAAAGATTATTATTTTACTTATAAATAACTAGATAAATGTTCAAAACACAAAATCCTACTAATATATTATAACGCTAATAAGTTATCTAAAAATCATCATTTACATAAAATCAACGTAGAGGCAACTTGCAATGTTCAGAAATTTGTGGGATACTTCATTCAAGTATGCCTATAGTTATCGAATCTGTTTCATTAGAAAAATTCCTTACATGACTGGAAGAACAATAGATTTTTAGTCCATCCTTAATCGTTTGTACAGACTCTTTTTAGAAAATATATATAGTCAGATGTGGATAGATCCACATGGTCATAGTGTAACTATATATCGTGTACTCTAGGGTAAGCTTTGTTTGGTTTTGTTCATATTTTGTTTGTTTAATATAACGAATATATGTATATGCTACATATATGTAAGGGTAATAACCTTGTCCTTAATGATTTTTTAAGATCTAATATAATAAAAATTTGATTCTAGCATTACAAACAACTCAATATTTAAATTATTATCATGTATTTCATTAAATAAATTTTATATAGTGTAGCTAGCGCCTAGCGCAGGGGATTAATAAAAAAATTTTTTCTTTTTTTTTTATTATCTATTTTTCTGCGTAGTCAAGCAAATGATCAGGATTGTTTGATAAAGGAAAATACAAGACATCTTTCTTAAAACTAACTGGTTGATCTTTAAAATCCAAAATATTCTCATAATTTAAATCTTATAATATTCCTTTAAAAGGGACCAAATATAATTTGAATATAAATTAAGTTATCTTCCCAATATGATATCTTTCCATTAATATACCAACTCTTTTTACTATTAATGAATATAAATCAAAGATTGTTCTACATCTTTTGTATGAATAAAAATAAACTGTTTACCAGCCATTTTATACAAATCGTCATCATGTCTAATTTTAATTAAAACGTAATAGCTTCTATCATAAAGTAACCTATTTTTAATACTATCTATAAAGTATTTTTCATAAACAAAATTTGCAGTATCAAAGGTAAAAAGTATTTTATCTCCTTTTACATTAACAATATGGTCGGGATTATTTTTTAACTTACCATAAAAAGAATGAAGGGAAGAAAAATTAGCAAAAGTCTTTGAAAGATTCTTGTAATAAGTAAAGGAGAAATCTCGAACTGACTTGTGATGGGCCATAATAGTGTGGAGTGGGGTATTTGTGTCTCGCGGTATTGTTCGCGATAATTGTATTTGTATTTGTGTTGGTATTTTTCTGCTGCTGCGTACTGCGTACTGCGTACTGCGTACTGCGTACTGCGTACTGCGTACTGCGTACTGCGTACTGCGTACTGCGTACTGCGTACTGCGTACTGCCAGGAGGTATATTATAGGGATGATACCACTAAAGTGGGGCTGCGCTTAAGCTGGGAGCGGTCAGATAAAAAAAAAGAAATAATGAATATTACCTTGAGACTTTTTTTTTAAAAATAATGAGTGAGACACGAGAAACGTAATTTTAGGTCAAGGGGTAATGACGATTCTAGTATCTTATAGATTTAACTTTAAAAGGTTAGTTCATTCGTCGGAATGATTGGTTAATGAAGGGGGAATACAATCATCATAAAGCGCGTTAGCCTAATTGGTAAGGCATAGTGCTACGGATACTCATATTATGAGTTCGAATCTCATACGTGCTTATTTTTATATGTAAGTAGGTGTGCTACTCTTAAAAAAAAATTAATATAATAATTATGTTTGTTACTCCCTGTATTGATAATAATAGTAAAGTATTCTTTAGTATTTCTATTTATAAAGATTTATTCTAGGTATAATAAATCTAGTTAAGATTATATTATATGATCATTCTAATTCTGTTATTCTAATAAAGGGATATTTATACATCTTGTTTAGTTTTTAGTTCTAAAAACTAAGGATAATGTTATTATAAGTTATAGTAAAAAAATAAATTTTATCTATAGTTTTCTGCTGCATAACTTCGTAAACAACGCAACAAACAAAAATTTGTTTTTAATATAGTAGTATAATACTTGACTATTAATTTAAGTAAAGATTTTTTTTTCTCTTTACTTAAATTAATTCTCATTAGCTCAATCGGTAGAGCAGAATACTTCTAATATTCTGGTTTTTAGTTCGAATCTAAAATGAGAATTATTGTATAATAAAACACCTTTGTAAAGGTAAAAAGAATAAATATTATATATAATTATAACCGGTGGAAAAAAAAAAGGAAATGGTGTACTGGCGTACTGGCGTACTGGCGTACTGGCGTACTGACAGGAGGTATAATATAGGGACGATACCACTAATAAAGCGGGGCAGGGGCTCATTCTTACGAAACTTAAGTGGAGCGTACGGTCAGATAAAATAATTTATATTTTAATAAATAAATAAATAATGAATATTACCTTGATACTTTTTTTAATCGGAATTTTAGGTTTCGTATTAAATAGAAAAAATATTATATTAATGCTTATTTCGATCGAAATAATGCTATTATCTATAACATTCTTAATATTGTTAAGTTCACTTAATATGGACGATATAATTGGCCAAACTTATGCTATTTATATAATAGTTGTAGCAGGTGCAGAATCTGCTATAGGTTTAGGTATTCTAGTAGCTTTCTATAGATTAATCCATTCTCTTAATAAAAATCCAAAATTAAATTCTTCTTCTTCACATTTTAATTTATTCCCTTTATCTAGTAACATAATTCAACGAAGGAATTATTCTACTGATAGAAAAATAACCCTAAATCCTTTATTTGTAACCGGATTCTCAGATGCTGAAAGTTCTTTTGTTGTAACTATATTAAAAAATCCTAGGTATAAAATAGGATGAAATGTACAAGCTAGATTTCAAATAAAATTACATGAAAAAGACAGAGCTTTATTATTATTAATTCAAAATTATTTTCAGGGTATAGGATACATATCCAAAATAAACAATAAGTCTACAGTTGAGTTTAGAGTCAGCGATATAACTAGTTTAAAGAATATAATCTTACCACATTTTGATAAATATCCTTTATTAACTAATAAATATCAAGACTTTTTTATATTTAAACAAATTGTATTACTAATGTCAGAGAATAAACATACTAATTTGGAAGGATTAAAAGAAATTTTAGAGCAAAGGGCATCTCTTAATTGAGGTTTACCCAAAAGTTTAAAAGAATCTTTCCCTTCAATAGTAGGAGTTAAAAGAATAATTGTTGATAACAATATGTTAAACAATATATGTTCCGAATGAATAGCAGGATTCTCCTCAGGAGAATCTAATTTTTATATAACTATCTCTGGTAATAAAGTATGATTACGTTTTTCTGTAGCTCAAGATTCAAGAGATTTATTGTTATTAAATAATCTAGTTAGAATTTTTAATTGTGGTTATGTAGCTCAATATAAAAACCGAGAAGTATGCGAGTTTATAGTAACAAAGATTGATGATATAATTGTACATATTATACCTTTTTTTGAAAATATCAAATTAAAGGTACTAAATATAATGATTATCTTAAATTTAAAGAAGCTGCCATTCTTATTAAAAATAAAGAACATTTAACTGAAAAGGGTTTGAATAAAATAATAGATTTAAAAAAATCTATGAATAAAAAAGATTAATTTTGCTTACATAGAGAATATACTCTTGATCAATAAAGGCAAAGTAAACCTTTGTCTAGTCTTATATAAGGCGAAACTCTCAAATTGCGGGGAAATCTTAAAACCAAGTCTACCAAGTTAATATAGCAATATAATTAATGGAACAGGTAATGACTCGTTGTAAGGTAAAAACGCCTTGGATATATAGAATATCCGCAGCCAAGTACCTGATAAAGGTATGCAGTTCATCGACTAAATGTGAGTTGGTTTTTCATTAAAATATTAATGATTAGCTTAAGATACAGTCAGGCCCGGTATGAGAATATTGGGGTTAACCGAAGAGGAAGTATAGCAATAGAATATAAATAATGTATTTAAGTTTAATAATCTTACCATTATTAGGAAGTATAGTGTCTGGCTTTTTTGGTAGAAAAGTCGGAGTGAATGGTGCACAATTAATTACATCTTCAGGTGTAATAATTACTACAATGTTATCAATATTATGTTTTATTGAAGTAGGTTTAAATAATATTCCTGTTTCAATAAATTTATTTAGATGAATAGATAGTGAATGATTCAATATCATTTGAGGTTTTCAATATGATAGTTTAACAGTTAATAGTGCGGATTCATATTACATATGATGAATACTAGCTGTGTTGGTGTGAATCCAACTCTGCAAGGTAGATTTTTTATGAGCTCTGCTAGCCATAAAAACTGATTTTTTTGGTATAGAAAAAACAAATGTTTAAGTTAATTAATAATAAAAGACGTACCTCTATAGCTGAGTGCTCACAATTAAGCCCTTTTATTATAAAATCCAAGACTAGTTTTTTAAATAATAGAATATTAACATCTAGAGCCTATAGTACAAAACAAGATAAATTTAATATGTTGGTAGATCCAGATCTCGACACATTAAAGGACGATAATTTTTTTAAATGATTTGTGGGATTTGCCGATGCTGAGTCCAATTTTATAATAAATGTATTATGAAAAAATGATAAAGTATCAATATCTAAATTTTCATTTATATTCAAAATAACATTACATTGTGATGACGAATATGTATTAAGAATAATTAAAGAAAAATTAGGCGTGGGTGGTAACCTTAGAAGATATAAAAATGAAAGTATATTTAATGTTACAGATAAAAAAGGAATAGAAAAATTAATTCAAATATTCGAGAGATATAATCTTAATACAACTAAATATTTAGATTATTTAGATTTTAAGAAAGCTTTTATTATATATAATAAAGAGCAAAATCTAAAAATAGATTTGGTTAAAGATGCTATTTTAGAATTCAAAAAAAATATGAATAAGAATAGAGTTAATTTCTTAAGACCTACTGATATAGAGATTAACAAGTATTGATTATTAGGGTTTATAGAAGGAGATGGATCCTTTTTTGTAAGAAGAGATCCTTTAGTTCCTACCTTTTCAATAGAATTAAGTGATGATCAATTACCTGTAGTATTGAAAATAAAAGAATTTTTAGAAAATAATTTAGGATTTGATTCATATTCTATATTTAAATTAAGTAATTCATCTATTATGTCAATAATTAAGAGTAACACTAGAGAAAAAAGTAAACCTAGTGTACTGTTAGTAATAAAAAATATTAAAGTATTACATAATTATTTAATACCTTTTTTTAATGAAATGGGGTTTTTAAGTAAAAAAGGACTGGATTTTGTTGATTTTAGAATTATTACTAATGCAATTTATAACGGTGCTCATAGGATAGATGAAATTAAAGAACTAATATTAAAATTATCTTATAATATGAACAATTATAGATTATCTACAAATAAAAACCCAGTAGATATATTAAGTAAAGAAGAAAGAGATAAATTGATATACATTAACCCTACTGTAAATTATTTATTTGACGGAAGACAAAGAGATGTTTTAACAAATAAAGTATTACACCAACAGGTTAGCTGTGTATATGAAATTTGTAAACCAAATAATGAAATTATACTAGCGAATACTTTACAAGAAGCAGGGTTAATTGTAAAAGTTTCTCCAGAGACTTTAAGTAGACGTTTAAATTCTACATGTACAACTTCAGAACAATATTTAGAAATAAAAGGTAGCTTGGGTCTAAAAATAAGAAGAATAGGTGTTTTTAATTAAATAAATATAAACATATAATATTTCGAAGGGTGGGTGAGTAGGAACTGTCGGCCATAATAAAAAAAAAAAAATAAAGGAACTGGGTAAGATTACAATCGAACAGTTCTATACTTGCAGAAAAAATAGGTGAAAACGGTCAAAGACTTCCTAATATTAGACCGTCGGCAGTTGTAAATGTCGCTACAGACTGCTTCACCGGGGTTAGGCTGAAATGTCTGTCCTAATGTACAGTCGGACCTTATAACGAGTGTGATATCGTAAAGAGGTAGGATAATCCGTTAAGCTACACACAGTGGATAACTCGCCGCACGAGGTAAACTCTTGAATTATGAAGAAAATTATTCTTTATAATTTTTTATTAAATAAGATGTATATATATAAAAATATCTTTTTTAATTTAGTTAATTAAGGTTGATCAATGTTAATACCAGTATTGATAATTAGTTCTTTAGTTCACATATACTCAATAAGCTATATGAGTAGTGATCCTCGAGGAGGCCATATTACGGGAAAATGTGGTTATGGGGATAAATTGCCAAATTCCGGAGACACCCTAAAGTTTAAGATACCAAGCATTATATGAAAATATGTATGTGGCTGAAGTAATTACTCAGGTATGAGTAACAATGCTTAAAATTTGTGAAAAACAAAATGGACAATCGCGGATCTAAATCAATTTTAAATAATAACCAAAAATTTAGAGTTGTAAAAGAGCAACGAGTAGACGGCAATTGATTTGTAAATTCTTCTTTAATAAATTTAAGATGTACTCTAAATGGTTTCGAGAGAAACAGTGTTAAATTTCAGAGTTATAACCCTTGAAATTTTATTGTAAAAATCCCATCTAAGCAATTCGATTATAAAACTTTTTCTACCAGTACTTTTACACATATTCATCCCAGAGCTTTATCTGGTTTAATAGATGGCGAAGGTTCATTTTGTGTTATAGTAGATAAACAAAAAACCCGGAAATTAGGTTGACGCGTAGAATTGAAATTTCATTTAGGTCTACATATTAAAGATCTTAATATATTATATACTTTACAAGAAAGCCTCGGGGGAATCGGTGCTATTTACTTAAAACAAAAAAGAGATCTGGCTGATTTTACAATCTTTTCAAACAAAGATTTAAATAAACTTATTCTTTTTTTAGAAAAATATCCTATAATTACTAAAAAAGCTGCCGATTATATATTATTCAAACAAGTCTTAGAACTTGTAAATAATAAAGACCATCTAACTGTTGAAGGTTTAAATCAAATTATTAACATTAAAGCATCAATGAATTTAGGTTTATCTGATACATTGAAATCAGAGTTTGCTGGATATGTTCCAGTTATGAGACCTCTAGTTAATGACCCTGAGAATCTGGAATTAGACCCTCATTGAATTTCAGGGTTTGTTAGTGCTGAAGGAAACTTTGATATTCGTATGCCATCTACTAATAGTAAATTGGGTCGTAGAGTTCAGTTAAGATTCAGAATCTCTCAACATAGTAGAGATATCAAATTAATGGAAAAATTAGTTAAATATTTTGGTTCCGGAAATGTTTATAAATATGGAGGTAAATTTGCTGTAAGTTTAGCAATAGTTGATTTTACTCATATAACCAAAACAATAATCCCTTTTTTTGAGAAATACCCTATAATCGGTGTAAAGCATAAGGATTATCTGGATTGATGTAAAATCCATAGTTTAATGGTTAATCGTTCACATCTTACAGTTGAAGGTATAAGTTTAATTGAAGAGATAAAATTGGGTATGAATACTGGTAGAAAGGTTTAAAGAAGTTTAATTAATTTTTAACTTTTAATAATTACTTGTAAGATAAATTTTATTTTTTTTTTGCATAATCCTAGATTTTTTAGCTATTTAAGTTTATTTACTTTTATGATGATAATACTTGTAACAGCCAATAATTATTTATTAATGTTTGTAGGGTGAGAAGGTTTTACACAGGGGTATTTAATTAAATTATTGATATTTTTAAGTTTTATGCTTAAATTAGTATATTATATTTCTTATAAAATTTGTGGTGTGTCTATAAATAATCTAAATCAGGCTGTTGTAATATCGCAACATAAAAATAATTCTATTTGTAATTCTAACTGTGATGTTACATTACACCCTTTAAGTAGCTTAAGACTAAAAAACTTTAATTGTATAAATCGTAGATATTATTCAACAAGTAAATTATCTAAAAAATACAAAGAGGAGTGTGAATTAACACCTGAACAAAAAGAAATACTTATAGGTATTATTTTAGGTGACGGGTTTTTAGAGAGATTAAAAATAACATCTAATACAAGATTAAAATTAGATAATGCTTATCCAGATCAAGAAGATTTTGTAAGAAAATCTCGAGAATTATTAGATTCCATTACTAATATGGAGCCTAAAGTTTTAACTAGAACAAACAAAAAAACTAATAAAGTTACACAGTCTATATATTTTTGAACTTTAACTTTACCTTGTTTAAATCACTTTCATGAATTATTTTATAAAGATAAAATAAAATCGATTCCCAATAACATTGAAGAATTGTTAACGGAAAGGGGATTAGCTTTCTGATTAATGGGAGATGGATATTACAGAAAAGATAGAGGAGGTGTTACGATCTGTACAGATTCTTTCACACTGAAAGATGTTGAATTATTAGTCTCTGTTTTAATTAATAAATTCGGACTTTCAGCGACAGTAACGAAACGTAAAGAAAATGTTTATAGAATATATATACATAAAAAAAGTGTTAATCTATTAATAGATCTGGTCGAGCCTTATTTTATCTCGAGGATGCACTATAAATTGGGGGCATAATAATTTAAAGAAATTCAAGAACAAATTTAGTTACCTTAATAGCCTTAAATGACTAAACTTATATAAATTAAGAAATAGATTTAACATATTTGCTAGAAATATAACGAATGTAAATAATAACGAGAGTACTTCTTTAATAATAGGATCTTTATTGGGTAATTCTTATTTAGAGAAGAATGAAAAAGGTGTTAAAATTATATTAATAAAATGTAGCGGAAATATAGAATATTTAATGAAATTTTATAATTATTTTAACAGTATAGGCTTTTGTAAATCAAAAAAACCTCACTTATATAAAATAATAACTAAAAAAAATAAATCATTATATTACTGAAAAGCAGAAAGTTATTATTTAACTCAACTTAAATGGATATATGAAATGTTATACCCAAAAGGTGTAAAGACTATACCTTCAAATTTAAAAGAGTATTTAACACCTTTATCTCTTGCTACGTGATATTTAGACAATACAGAAAAGTTGTATATTTCAAGCAACCAAGGTTTTGATTTAAATAGTGAAAATGTATATTATATATCTAAAATTTTGAAAGATAAATATAATATAAATACATCCTATAAATTAGAAAGTAAAGGAAAAATTGCTTTTTATGTAGATAATGAAAGTTTAAATAATTTTAGTGAAATAGTAAAACCTTATATTTCTTCTTCTTTACAGCATAAATTAAATAGTTCACATAATAAATTAACTATGTGAAATAATTTTGCTATGCATAATTCCTGCGAAGCACGCACATCCTTAAGTAAAAGTTCTAATTTATTATTGCAAAATGGCATAAGAAATTATTCTACTATTGTTAAAAATATAAAATATTCAGCTCAATATAAAAAAAGACTATATATTAACTGATATTCAAAAAGAAGTATTAATAGGTATAATATTAGGTGATGGATTCATAGAAAGAGCTAAACCTAGCCATAACGCAAGAATTAGAATAGAACAATCTTTTCCTGAAAAAAGTGAATATTTAAAAAGTTTACACGAATTATTAGCACCTTTAACTTCTATGGAACCTACTATATTGACAAGAACAAATAAAAAAAGAGGTATTATAACTCAATCTTTGTATTTTAGAACTTTAGCTATGCCTTGTTTAAATTATTACCATGAATTATTTTACAAAGATAATGTAAAAAGAATTCCGGAAAATTTAGAAGAATTATTAACAGCTAGAGGGTTAGCTTATTGAATTTGTGATGATGGAGGTAAGTCTATTCATAATCAAACTATCCTTCATACTAGATCTTTTACTAAAAAAGATGTAGAATATATTCAAACAGTTTTAAATAAAAATTTTGAACTAAGAACTAGATTAGAAGAAAAAAAACAAGATCAATGAGTTATCTATATACCTGTTCGTCAAAAAATAAAGTTAATAGATATTGTAGGCCCATATATGCATAAATCTATGATGTATAAATTATAAGTTTAGTTATAGTTAGGAATAAAACATAATTATTCCTAGCAACACCGTTGTAAACGATCAAACAAATAGAGTTAATTTAGAGATCGTCGATTATTTTATTAATCGCGACAGACTGGTCCAAAGGTGGGTGGTGATTTAACGATGGGAGGGCGGGTAGGCAATCGTTTAATCACTGCTTAATGCACAGTCGGGATTTTTATATTTAATACACTTTAAATATACCAAGGCTTTATGTGAATCCAATTAGGTTATAAAGTACAGGGAGTATACTTTAACTCTTAATAATAGTATACTTTTAAAATTCGGTAGGAGTTTGCTCATATTTATTAGTAAGTTTTTGATTTACCAGAATAGCGGCTAATCAAAGCTCTATTTCTGCCTTCTTAGCTAATAGAGTAGGGGATTGTTTTTTAACTATAGGTATGTTTGCTATATTATGATGTCTAGGTAATTTAGATTACGCTACAGTATTCTCATTAGCCCCTTATATTAATAGTAACGTAGTTATTATTACAGGTATATGTTTATTAATAGGTGCAATGGCTAAAAGTTCCCAAGTTGGTCTCCACATTTGATTGCCTATGGCGATGGAAGGTCCTACTCCCGTTTCAGCATTAATACACGCAGCTACTATGGTAACCGCAGGTGTATATTTATTAATGCGTAGTTCACCCCTAATTGAGTATAGTAGTACTGTATTACTATTATGCTTATGGTTGGGAGCAATAACAACCGTTTTTAGCTCTCTCATCGGTTTATTTCAGCAAGATATTAAAAAAATAATAGCGTATTCTACTATGAGTCAACTTGGAATGATGGTTGTAGGAATCGGATTATCTTCTTATAACATAGCTCTATTCCATTTAATAAATCATGCTTTTTATAAAGCATTATTGTTTTTAGGTGCGGGTAGTGTTATTCATGCTGTAGCTGATAATCAAGACTTGCGTAAATATGGAGGATTAATAAATTATTTACCCTTAACATATTCAGTTATGCTTATAGCAAGTCTAAGTTTAGTTGCTTTCCCTTTCATGACAGGTTTTTACAGTAAAGATTTTATTCTAGAATCTGCTTATGGACAATTTAATTTTTCTGGGGCTGCTGGATATATAATAGCTACTATTGGTGCAGTATTTACAACTTTATATTCTGTTAAAGTTTTATATTTAACTTTTTTAGCTAACCCTAATGGTACTAGAGCTTATTATAGACTTGCTATTGATAACTTGTTTAGTAACCCTCAAAATTATAAACCAGCTCATGAAGGTGACTTTTTCTTAACTTCACCTTTAGTAATATTAGCTTTATTTTCTATATTCTTTGGTTTCATTACTAAAGATATCTTTATAGGTATGGGTTCTAGCTTATTTGTAGATAATAGTTTATTTATTCATCCTATACATGAAATAATGATAGATACAGAATTTGGCGTACCTGTCCTATTTAAATTATTACCTTTCATATTTACAATATCTTTTAGTGTAATAGCTTTAACTTTATCTGAGTTATTGTCTGAATTAGTTCTTAATTTGAAATTATCCAGATTAGGTTATAATATTTTTGGTTTTTTTAATCAAAGATTTTTAATTGAATTTTTTTATAATAAATATATTACAAATTTAATTCTTAATTTAGGTGGACAAATTACGAAGGTTCTGGATAAAGGTAGTATAGAATTATTTGGGCCTTTTGGCTTAGAAAAAGGTTTAGTAAGATTAAGTAAGAATATATCATCTTTAAGTACAAGTCATGTAACATCTTATGCACTCTATATTTTAATAGGTTTGTATTATATTATCTGTCTCATGGACAATTTTATTTGCCCGTTAATTTTTGTAATCATACTCCTGTTAATAGCTGGTAATGATGAAAGTAACGCAGAAACTTCACCTATAACTTCGCCTAGGAATACAAATTATTATGATAATAAACTAAAAAAAAAAATCCTCTATATATTTATAATAATAAAATGATGTTTTCTACATCAACTCCTTTTTTTTATTCTGATAATTCCGGGGATAATCCTGAACCAAATTCAAACCCCAATGGTGATAACCCAATGGTGATAATCCCGAAGATGAAGAGGCTGGAAATAACGAAGACTCTAATAGTAATTCTAATGATAACTCGGAAAATATGGAAAATTCTAGTAATTCTGAGGATAATCCTAATCCTGAAAATAACGAAGACTCTAATAGTGATTCTGACAAGGGTTCAGCTATGGATGTGAATGACCCAGAATATCATAATGTTGAAGAAATAAAAGATCCTGAACATAATGCACCTGAACGAATTATGGGTGATTTAGATAAAGCTAAAAATAATGATCCTGATACTTTAGAGGAAGTGTTAAAAGATCTTGAAAAGTATTTGGAAGAAGAATTCATTCCAGAATACAAAAGATCAGAGAGTGAAGCAGATGACTTAGAAGCGGAAGGGGCTAGATCTAAACGACCTCGATCTGATAATCCGTAAGAGGAAGAAGAAAATAATAAACGTCAAAAATCCAATAATGAGGGTGACGATGGTGAGGATGGTAATGATAGTGGCGATGATGGTATTGGTAGTGGTAGCTCTGGTAATAATCCTTCAACTTCAAATAGAGTAATACGTTTATCTCCTCTTGAAGAAATTGAAAAGGAAGAGAAGTTTTACCCTAAAATTAGTGATGATCTTTGAATAGAGGGGCTTATAAATACAGGCGGGGAGGAGTTTATACTTACGGACATGGATCTGGGTGCGGATTTCAGTCTAATAGAGATATTAAATGCTTTAATGTATTTCATCTATTAATATCGCATTTTTCTTTTGCCTTTTTCCTTTAATAGCCTATTTATGTAAAGATTATCCGTTATATATTAGTGATAATATCATGTGTTGTGTTGTGTTGTGTTGTATATAGTTTCATAAAAATAAAATATAATAAGAATATGACAAGTATAATATTCACTTATAAAAAAAAAATGGGAATTTTTATTTAATAAAAGGTCTGGGCTACTGATTAGTTGACAGGCCATAGCTGGTTGTGGTACGGTGACTCCTTCTTGTTATATATTACGTTTAGCTAAGTAGTGCTTCGCACTAATATATAAAAGCGGAGTAATTAATTGGAAGTGTATTTTAATGCAATCTGAATATTAATTGTATGAAATAATATACGGGTAAAAGGTGGGGAAGCTAAACGTCTAATTCAATCATATGCTACTAATATTTGTGTAATAAAATATGCAATACCTTATCATATGGTTATAGATTTAGGATTTAGTACATTTAATATTAAAATAAAACTACTTTTAAATATAATAATATATTATAAAGTTTTAGATTGGAATTCTGTAGTAGGGTTTTGTCGTTAGGTTTAATGATCTTTATTAATTTCCATCTTAAAAAAAAAAACACACATGAGAATATTAAAAAGTCATCCTTTATTAAAATTAGTTAACTCGTATCTTATTGATGCATCACAACCTAGTAACATAAGTTATTTATGAAACTTCGGTTCTCTATTATTACTTTGTTTAGTAATTCAAATTGTGACCGGAGTTACTTTAGCTATGCATTATAGTCCTAATGTATTAGAAGCTTTTAATTCTATAGAGCATATTATGCGTGATGTAAATAACGGATGATTAGTGCGTTATTTACATAGTAATACAGCATCAGCTTTCTTCTTTTTAGTTATTAATTTATATGTAGGTTTTATTTACTTCGCATTGTGTAACCCTTTCTTTAATTTAAATAAACGTTGTATACACTTTCCAACATTTACTGGTAATAGAGCTCTGTTCTCGTTGTTTACCAATGGTAAGTATAGCAGAGCATTATCGTCTACATTAAGCATACACAGTATAGGGCTAAAGTCTCAAAGTAAAAGATTTCTAAGTACAACAAGTGAAATATCAGCCGATACTCCTAACCCTAAAAGCTTAGATTCCCTTTCGGAACAGGACTTTACCGAGTGATTCAGAGGTTTTTTTGAAAAAGAAGGCCCATACACCAGCAGATCTCATATCATCTCTGTCCGGGGCCCTCTCCACGTCCAAAGCAACCAGGAAGATGTTCCTGAATTATTCCGGACAATAATTCCCGCCTCAC